TTGAAATACGGGACTATATGAATCAGGGAAAAACTCCATGAAAGGAAGATTAATGATTCATATAAATCACTTAGTGGAAAATGTCCTGAATAAACCCAACGAGTAACTAATAATCCTGTTATACAGGAAAAAGTCATTATCATCCCCCTTTCGGATGAATCATATAGTTTTACGATTTCATCGACTAAAAAAGTTATGAAATGAATTGTAATTACAATTGAAACAATCGAAAAAGAAATATGAGTTAATATATGCTCTAAAGTTGAAAATATCATAATTTTTTTTTAAGGAGTCCCATAATTATAAAAAGGAAATTGGAAATTGAATTCATTATAGGATCTATTTACTTTTTTTAGGAGATGACATGCCGCCACTCGGACTCGAACCGAGATGCTCTAGCACTGCTTCCTAAGAGCAGCGTGTCTACCAATTTCACCATAGCGGCTTGTCTTGAATTCATAATACCCTATGAATAAGCAATCGTCTAGATTTAAGAATTAAATTGTTGCAATCTTTTTTAGGAAAGATTCAAATTGATGAATAAAAATTCGTTCAAATAGGTATTTGAAGGTTCATTATTTGAATTTAGGGTCTTAGTTTTATTGTGTATTTTAGACTCTCCTCGACTTGAACTCTTGGAAAACTAGATAGTCCAACTATGAATTAAGGGATAGAACCCCCCCCCCAAAAAAAAACATTTTTGTTTTGTTTTAATGAACTGTTTTTGATTTATTTGATTTCAAACATCGAAACCAAAAAATCCATTTTATCAATGAACAAAAAAATTTGTTAAGTTGAGTGGATTGATGGAAATAAATATATGGGAGTCTATATAGGAATTCATAGAAAATCCAAAAAGAAGAAAGTTGCACAAAAAGGTTTAGAATTTTAATCAATTAGTTTCAATGATTTTGATTTTTTACTCGCCTTTCTATAGAGAAAACGTGGATCTAGAGAAAAAAGAAAACCTTATATTATTGCTTATATTATTGTAAGAAACAGGCTGATGGGGAAAATAATACTCCCCACCTTGGAAATGAGAAAATATACTAAAAAGACAATTACGTATCTTATGTTTTTTTGTCAAAAAAAAAAAAGGATTCTTTTTTTTTTTTTTGAATTCAGTACGGTAAAGAGAAAAATCCTTATTCTAATTCTAAGAGTGAAACAAATTCCATTTCCTATTGATTAACTCAACAGGGAATGGAAAGCGGAAATTTTATTTTCGAAACAAAATGAGTCAATTTTTGAGTCAAGCCGATTCAGATTATTGTAACATGTTATGTTTTATTACTTATTTTATTTGTTTGTTGCACAAAAAAACTTTTTGAATTCCCGGTAGAAATAGATTTCCCTAAGGAAAACGCTTTTAACGCTGCCCGATACCCCTTCCTTTTCCAAAAATTTTTACGAATACGCTTTTTTGATGCAGAAGTACGTTTTTTTGGAACTGCCATTTCAATCAAAATTAAGAGATTACTCATTGGTATAGCTGGATGTGAAAGACATCTATTCTTCAAAAGAAATTTTCGCTTTGCCAATTCATTATGTATTTCTTTTCTAGATAATATTTTTGATTCTAAAAATCAAAAAGAATACATAAGATGCGTGAAAGATATGGGAAAATTGCATAAACTATTTTTATTACTAATAATAAAAGAATATTCTTTTATTTTTTAGTAACTTGTCAAATTCGCGAAAAATATGCCTAATTTAACTTGAATTTGAAAGTTCGAAGGAGACTAGTAATTAATCTGCTTTTTTCATATGATTTGACCAATTGTAACTTCTTGATTTGAATATTTGAAGTATTTAGCAGAAACTTCTAAAGTTTAAGTATAAAAAGAAATAAAAATTCTATTTCTATTTAAGTTATTAAGTTAGTGCATATCTTTATTTTTTTATTGACTCCTTTCAAAAAGAGGTAAGATCCGGTGAATCGGAAACAATTAATATTAATTAAGAATTAAAAAACTTTTTTTATGGAACAGACATATCAATATGCGTGGATCATACCTTTCCTTCCACTTCCAGTTCCTATGTTAATAGGAGTGGGACTTCTTCTTTTTCCGACAGCAACAAAAAATCTCCGTCGTATGTGGGCTTTTTCGAGTATTTTATTGTTAAGTATAGTCATGATTTTTTCAACTAATTTGTCTATTCAGCAAATAAAAAGCAGTTCTATCTATCAATATGTATGGTCTTGGACCCTCGATAATGATTTTTCTTTAGAATTCGGCTACTTGATCGATCCACTTACTTCTATTATGTCAATGTTAATCACTACTGTTGGAATTATGGTTCTTATTTATAGTGATAATTATATGGCTCACGATCAAGGATACTTGAGATTTTTTGCTTATATGAGTTTTTTCAGTACTTCGATGTTGGGATTAGTTACTAGTTCGAATTTGATACAAATTTATATTTTTTGGGAATTGGTTGGAATGTGTTCCTATCTATTAATAGGGTTTTGGTTCACACGAACTCCTGCAGCAAA